CAAGATCCATTTTGCATCATATCTAAGGGACTCCTTGGTTCGTGCCGAAGAAGCAATGCCACTCGATCATTATCAAACTGACTGCAATCTTTTTCTGTCCGTGAGGATCCCAAGAGAGCGCCTTCTACTTCTAATAGGCCACGAACTAGATCAGAATCATTCTCAAGGAATCCATAAGAAGTGACCCAATTTTTTTCATTGGGTCCGGGTGGAGACCAAAGATCTTGAGCGACCGATCCGGCAGAACAACTCAAAAGATAAAGAAGTATCGTTAATCTCTTCATGCTCGTTCCAAGCTCGAAGTACAATTTGTACACATAAGAATCCCCTTCCATAGATGATTTCTTCATATAGATAGATATAGGATCTATGGGGCAATTACTTAGAAGTACTGTTTGTGCAACAGCCCTTCCTATCTGATAGAAAAGGATCTCATGATCCTGAACCGAGCTTACCTGGGATCGCAAATCCCAAGTTTTTCTATGAAGAGCGGATCGAATTGTATTAGTGTCTATAATGGATTTCTTCTGTGTAATACTAATTGATAGGGCCTCATTGGTAAGTGATACAAGATCTCGTACATCGGAACCCATGGTTATGGACCCGAATCCACTAGCATTCGTATGGAAGATTTTCTTTTCCAAAGGAAATCCCCGAGTATATGAAAGAGTGAAAAAGTGCTTTCGTTGTTGTGGAATAAGAAGCCTTCGTATCTTAATGCACGTATTGAATTTATTCGCAGCTATTAGACCGGGATCCACTTTTTTGGGAATATGAGTCGACGCAATAACAAGAATATTGCTATTGGAGGATCTTTCACAATCCCTGGAGAGATGGTTCACTAATAGACCGAGGGATAAGTAATTCGACGCATCCAGAGACAGATCATGAATGTTTGGAATCCATAGTATGCAAGGAGACATTGCTTTTGCTAATTCGAGTTGAAAGGTGATATAAAAGCGGTCTACCATATCCACCTCCTCATTCGTCATAGTTAGCAGCTCCCCATCAATATCAATATCCTCACTATCCTCACTATCATCAATATCCTCAATATCCTCACTATGATGAGTATGATGAGCACCACTATTATCAAAAATATCCTCACCATCACTATCATCATAAATATCCTCAAAAAATTGAGGCCTTTCATCCAGGAACTTGTTCGGAACTACTGTAATGAAAGGAAGATAGGAGTTTGTCGCTAGGTATTTGACCAAATAGGATCGTCCAGTTCCTATAGAACCTATCACTAAAATACCCCTAGAGGGGGATAGGCCTAAGCGGAGTGAAAAGGGTTTTCCATGAGATGGGAAATGAAAACTATTAGCCCCAAACGAGGTTTGTGAATAAGTGATTGTCTGATAATGCGCAAGGAATACTCGTCTTTCTGCTAAAGAGGGTCTATGAAACTCATAATTCATTAGATACTTTTTATGAATGTCAACTAAGTATCGTAAGTAAACCGATCCTGGTTGTTCAATCATTTGATAACTAGAACCATTCTTTGATAAATGATCACTATCAGTCAGACTCCATAGAATTTTATCAATCCTTTTTTCTTTCCTTAAGATGGAGAACTGAACCAAGAATTCTCTTTCGGCATCATCAATCGAATCAGTATTCGCGACCCAGGATTCGATCTTATCATCAATCCAACCACTGTTCACATTTTTTCTTTTTCTTAGTAATGAATAGATCTCTTTACTTGTACGACTTAGATGTCTCGTATTTCTCGAAAAAGTGATTCGATTGATGGGATTGGGTATGATACTTAGGAAATCGATGATATCAATGAGATTGATATTCCAATATTTCTTCTTAGAAGGTATTGATTTGACCCCATAAGCGGGACCACCACCCGATAGCATCTTGCCGCCAAAAGCCCGTATTTCTTCTAGAAAATATCCTAAAGCAGCTAGAAAGAGATTCTTTAACCAGAAAGAATTCAGTTCAGATGTAGGATACCTATCCAGAAGTTTTCGCAACTCAATCATGTATGATGGAATCATCAAAGATTTGATCTTTTCCAACTCTGTCTGTAACTCCCTAGAGGCTCGGGAAACAACGAGAAGATGTCTACGAACGATATATCCAGCAACAAGAAGAAGGAAAAGGATTGAATAGAGCAACTCCCGAACATTTGGTGATCCCGGAAATTCCCATATCAATGAAACGGGTGACTCATTATCTCGACGAAGCATTTCTTCGGACAGAAGAAGATTATGTAAACACTTACTCGAAATCTCGCTTATCAGATTCCTTTGTGGAAGAAGAATCTCCCGCAATTTGTTCTGAAGAATTGGCCATGATATATCTATATCTAATCTATCTATAATATCTTCAAAAAGGGATAACAATTTTTGACTGCTACTTAGTATCGCTATCCTCAATAGGTCTGAATTATATACTTTTTTGAAAGTATCTAAAAGAATGAAATTGAGATATTTGTACCCTGTCGAAGTAAAGAACCATGGCATATATGTTTGAAACATATTTGAGAGAGTTGAAAAAGCACTATAGGTTCTATACATCTGCCCTTCCTCAACGCATTTATTTAGATAAAGACTCCGTTTTTTCCTCTTTTCGGATGGTAATAAATATTTCTCAGAGTCAATCAAACCCATCTTTGAATTGAAATTGAGAAACTGATGCAAGTTCTTCCCTTCTGAATCAGATGGATTCATATCTGAAAGAGCTTGACAATAAATTCTTTCAAAATTGACTAATTGTCCCTCTCTTAGAGGTGTTCCAAAAATGTCTGCGATCGAGTAAAGAGCTCTACGAACGAATGGAGCGGATCGAATTGGAAAATGAAAAGATTTGTCCAAGTTATCCGGTTCGGCACCACTCGGCGGAAAATTCTTAGGTATGCATATCTTAGATACCTGTGACTCGATCGGTGAAATAGTATCTTTTTCCAAAAAAACATCTTTTTTTTTACCGACGTGCAAAGAAAATATTTTGTTGCGAATGAAAAAGATATTGAGGAATTGTCCATACGTAAGATCATAATTATTGATAGGGGTCCTTTCCACATAAAAAGGGAATCCTTTGTTACAATAGAACCAGAAGTGATGTGGATTATTCAAGAATCGAAGTCGATTTGCTTTATAAAAAGAGGATATCAATGAACTTCTATGAAATGGTTTCACGGGATTCAGCCAATTGTCTCGATCGTGGGATATCATTGAGAAATAGGAATCGGTCTTCTCAAAAGATTTCCTGCGATTTTTTCTAGTATGGAATGAGTCAATCATCCACTTCGGTATCTTATTGAACAAAAACGGTGATACTCTTCCTCCATTGATCAAGAATTTCGATTTTTGGGAAGTATCATGATCATCCAATAAGAAGGGTTTCAATTTATTCAAATGAACGATTTGAAGACCTATTGATTCTAACAACTGATTGAAGCGTTGATCAGTTGGACCCTTCAACTCATAGATGTGGATCTCGGACCTATGAATGGGGCTATTCCCGATACTCACAAAGAAAAAAGGAAGTGACCTAAACAAAAAGAAAAGAAGCGACTTGGACAAATTGGACAAATAGGACAAAAGGGGAAGTAACTTCGACAAAAGGAAACGAAGTGACTTAGAAGGATCTTTTTTGTCGAAAAATTCCGACCAATACCAATCAATTTTTTCGATAACCTCAGACCAATCAATTTTTTTTTTGATAACCTCCGACCAATCAATTTTTTCGATAACCTCAGACCAATCAATCAAATATTGATTAATACCTAATCGATCGAAGACTACTTGAAAACGGCTCTTCTGCTCAGAAACGAAATGTTCCAAATCCTCCTGGAAACTCTTGCTCCCATTGGACCATTTGTATCTATATGCATCAGGATCCCGATTCATGGATCTCTCGCTTCGAGAAATAAGAGGATCGAACCATTTCTTATGACTCTTTTTCAAATTCGATAAATGTTGGTTGATCGTAAATTTCCTTTGAGTTCTCTGATTCAGAGTATCATTTCCTATTTGATCCCTTTGAATTCCGTATTCGAAGTTGCAATCGGATCTATTCATTAAAAAGAATCGATTTGATACATTTCTTATGTACCCATGGATGCTATATTGGATTGGAATCAGATTTTGGATCAATCTATGTTGATTGAATGCCTTCAGTATGGTGTTGATAGCAAATACCACTCTTTTTGGTTTTGGATCTTCCAAAGCATTCCCGCAGGAGATCTGGACCCCTTTTTTTCTGATCCTTCGATAAAAAGATTCATTTTCTTCAGAAAACATAGGAGGTAGAACCAATAAAGATTTCTTTGTCGATTCATCCCTGGAGTTGAATACCTCGTTCAAGAATTTTTTTTGATCCAATCCGCAGGAATCAATAGAAAAGGCAAAACCCTTATGATACACCAGATCCGGCTCGGTTATTGATAGAGTGAATAGATCTGCCACTCCTTGAAATCTCTCTTCTGATTCAAAATCGTGGCGCCCCACGTATCCTCCCCTCTTCCGGTCATGGAATAGATGAAATAAATCAAAAAATGGATTTTGGTTCAAGAATGAAATCTTGTTGGAACTGCCCATATCCGGTTCATCCTTCGGAACCCTATCACATCCCGGATTTGATGCAATAGGATGAATTGTGACGGTATTTTGTAAATACGCAATTATCTTGAATATATCAATGATTTCTTTTTTTTCCGATCGCCGGGATGGGACAAAAGAAAGATCTTGTTGTTTCTTCAATAATTTCTGATCTCTGGTGGACCTCTTAGTAGGATTCGAACCCAGATGAAGTTCTGACCATCTGTCAGAGAAAAAAGAACGAATTGATCTTGTAGGATTCCCAAGAAATTCTTCGATTTCTTCCGGAAGCGGATGATTATTCATCTGCTTCTCACGTTCCGTGAATAGCCGGGACATTGAGGAATCTCCAGAAAGGCTTTTCGGGAATCGGTCTGATTCTATCTCTGCTCCTTCCGTTTGAAGAAAGGAAGGATCCCAAAGAATCGACCCTTCTTTTTGAATCTCTCTTTGATTGATCCATGTGTGATATTCCGAATCCTTATTACGAATGGAATCGAAATGATCTATGGATTGATCAAAAGATCCTTTCAATTGGCTAGAATCCCTTACTTGAACGAAATTAGATCTTGTGGAATCATATTGCATATTTGACGATACATTCCATACCTTGCTAAACAAGCGAAAAAACCGATCCTTGTTTATCAACCACACATTGTCTAAGCAAATCCAATTCTCTCTCGACACCTTCCTAAAGAAATCTGATTCGTGCGGATTCTTCTTCCAACTAACGAAGAGATCTTGGCGGAATTGCCACATATGAAATTGAATACAATTTTGCAGCAAAGAAATACCACACTTGTTTCTCGAGAAGAGATGGGAAAGATGCTCAATATCATTTGATTGAATAGTTGACCCAGCTCCTTGTTGTTTGAAGAAACCCTCCACTTCAATTGGTCTTTTTTCACGAAAAGAAGACATAAGATAACAAATCCAGTGTTTCACTAAGATTTCAAATAGCTGTCCCGAATTCAAGTTGATTATGTTTCGCTTATTTCTCGGAGAAAGACGATCAAACAATTCCCAATCATGGTCCTTGCGGATCCGATCATCCGTATAGGAAACAAAAGAAGACTCCAGATATTTGATATCTTTCTCTTTGAATGAGATCTCAATTACAGCCAGGGTTTCATTAGATATCTTACAAATAGAATCCCTCTTTTTTCCGACCCGGTTCCTCCACCACCGCGAACCCCAGTTAGATTCAGGCATGATACACTTTTTCGTTTTAGTTATTGGGAGAACCCAAGTACTCTCTTTCGGATCCATGAAACAACTCTCAGAGATCGTTTTCCCTTTTGGAAGATACAGGAGCGAAACAATCAACCTATTGATAGACCCAAAAGATTTTTCCAATGGAGCATTTCTGGGTCCAAAGGAATTCCTAGGCAGAAGCCCCATCAAATATAGATTTTTTCTTTCGACCATTTCTCGATTATGCATGCGATAGAGAAGGACCACTACTACAAGCAGTACTAGACCTTTGGTCGTCAATACTGCACCTTTGACTAGACCCTTGATCGTCAGTACTGCCCCTTTGATCGTGAAATACCGATTGCTTCTTGACCCCTGTGAATCGCGTGAGAGTAAACTCCTCCAAATTAGGGGGTCGAAGAGTTTCATAAAACGTTCTTGCTCGAAAAAAATAGAAACGATAGTTCTAACTGAATCGACTTGGGTCCACGAATCTAACAAATCGTGAGAGTTCTTGACCTCTCTTAACATCTCTCTCAATTCGAAGATCCAGGGTTGAAATGGATCTTGTTGTGAAATTTTATGCTTCATTTTGAGTGCCTCCCCATTATAAATATTGAATATAAAGTAAAAGAAAATAGGTTTCCATTTCTTTAGGTAATCTCCGATACGATAGTTCTTTCTTCTATGATATTTCTTTATGATATTTCTTTAGGTAATTTCTTTTACAATATTTCTTTCTTTATTCTATGATAATCCCCCTTATGCATCCATGGCTGAATGGTTAAAGCGCCCAACTCATAATTGGCAAATTTGCGGGTTCAATTCCTGCTGGATGCACGACAACGGGAATGTTCAATACGTCTATTGGAATTGGCTTTGTATCAATGGAATCTCATCATCCATACCAATTCGTTATGTGTTATGTATGGTATATTCATATCATAAGTATAGAAACAGTTAGAGGGAGAATTCTTATCGAAACTGGAACTCATAGGGAAGAAAATAGATTTATGGATAAAATTAAATATGCAGTATTTACAGAACATTAAATGAAATGAGAAATGAAGCATTTAATGAAAATGAAAAATTACATTCAATTTTTAAATTGAAAATCTATGGGCGAACGACGGGAATTGAACCCGCGCGTGGTGGATTCACAATCCACTGCCTTAATCCACTTGGCTACATCCGCCCCTTTAATTTCTCAACTTCTTAACCCAAAAGAATGAAATTTCCACTCTACTTAGTATTACATGACTTTTTTCATTTCGTTTTTCTTTATACTTTTTTGCAAAGTAAAGAAAAATTGACAGACTATTCATTCGAAAACAATACACTAATACGAATTAGTGAACTTTCACTTTAAGTTGATAAAAAAATTATTAGAAACAATTTTGACGAAGATATACAACATTAGGATAATCTAGAATGAATCCGGTAGTTATAGTAATGCTTTTTTTCTTTTCCTGAAAAAGCAAAAAGATGCCTATGTGAGTTTGAAGCAAAAAATATTCAATGCACAAGAACGACCCAACCTCTTTACAATTACAAAAGGTCGGGTCGTTCTTATGCAAGTTTAATTATTCAATTACTTGAATAGAAAAAGACCTA